TCACCTTCTGAAACAAGAAGTTCTGGTCCTGGAGGTATAATATCAACCACTTGACGTCCTTCTGATGCATCAACTATGGTTATTTCATATCCCCCCTTTTCTTTACGTGCTATTCTGCTTACTATACCAGCAGATGTAGCATTATAAACTGTATTGTTACTCTTGCTACCATCAGGATAAATCTGACCCCTTCCTCTGTTCCCACCTACATATATGGGATATTTTAAGAAGTGAACGTCTTTTTTCGTCGCAGGGTCGGGGGAAAGAATAGGAAAGACGATTTCACTATATTTCTGACCGGGAACAGGACCTATCACAAGAATATTTCTTTTATTAGGACGATAACACTGAAAAGAAAGATTGCCCATCTTTTCTTTCATTTCGGGAGAAATACGATCGGGGGGGGCTAATTCGAATCCCTCGGGTAAAATAAGAACAGCTCCTACATTCAAAGCTCCTTTTTTACCATTAGCAAGAACTTGTTTCAGTTGCATATCATAAGGAATTCGAACAACTGCTTCAAATACAGTATCAGGAAGTACAGCTTGCGGAACTTCAATATCCACGGGCTTATTAGCTAAATGGCAATTGGCACATACAATTCGCCCAGTTGCTTCTCGTGGATTTTCATAACCCTGCTGTGCAAAAATGGGATATGCATTTGAAATAGATGCTCGAGTTATTACATATATCATGATCGATACATAAATGGATCGAGTCATCTGTTCTTTTACCCAAGAAAAAGTCTTTCTATTTTGCATGGTCCAATCATTGATCCCCGGAATTTCTACAATAAATTTGATAGGTATCTAGTAGAATTCCCTATCCACAAGTTTGCCATTGTATTGATTGTACTGAAAGAATTGTACTATAGTATGAATACCTTGAATACCTTGAAGTGAATAAGGTAGAAGTATAAAGAAAAAGATCTAATGAATTATTCATTCATTCATTGAATGATAAATTACTACAAGCGAAGGAGATACACGATTTAAAAAATGGAAGATCCAATATTTCACAATTGTATCTAGAATCACTGGAAAAGTGGAAACAAGACCAGATATAATCTGATCATTCTGAGCCAATCCAAAATTGCTGTAGATCGAACCAATCATTAGTTCCCAACCATGGGTCGAGTGAAATCCGATCCATAAATCAGTAACTAAAAGAATCGAAAAAGCTTTGATTGTATCACTTAAGTTATAGAGAAATTCCTGAATCCAAGAATTTAGAATGAAAAGTTCTTCATTACCCAGAAAAAAATAACCACTTAGAATAGCGAAACAGATTAGATTTGTAGAGAAATGCAAAATGATATGGAAATGAGATTCATTGTGTCTTTGGACCAATTGTATTGTTTCCTTGTGCATTCCTATATGAAGCCTTTGCATATGTGTCTCCGAGTACTCCTTTATCATCTCGTCCAACAGGAATAGTTCTTCTAATTCCAGAAATTTTTCTAGAACATTTTTCTCTTGAATATCATTCAAAAGGATTTCAGATTGCCTGGTATTCCACCAATGAATAACCCAAGTTTCTAGACATTTATTAAATGAGAGAGAAATCCACCAGGGCAAAAAGAGTATAGACACAAGATATGGGAGGGAAGCCAATGCTTTCTTTTTTTTCATTCTGTATCCATGATGTTAATTGTTAATGAACCTGTTTCATTCGTCGATTCTATCTGAGATTTCTATGAAGCACGAATTATATAACAAGAGCCTATAACTCTACTATAACTCTAACAAGAAAACAAGAATAAGGTATCGAACCTATGGATCTTTTCCTATTTTTGTTTTTGTGTAAAAATTGAGTCTTTGGATCTAGAATAATCTAGAATAGAACATAGAAGAAGGGCCCTTTTCAAATGAAAAAAAAAAGAAGTAAATATTCTTTCCATATTCCAGAGATCACAATTAGGCAAATTGTAACCAATTTCCCCTTCATTCTAACCGCAGCGCGGGGATAGGGTATCAATTCAAAGGCCTAAAAAGAGGAATTATGTTTTACGAAAACAAAAGACATGTTAGGATATTTGATGATTCTATAATTATTAGACCTTTTACTAGTATAAAGAGTGAAGCTGGACGCCATGTTTATGTGTATAAAAAAGAGTTTTTGTGTACAAATAGTTTCTATTCTCCTTAATAGATTTTTTTAATATATTTTATTTGATTAGTTTTAGTTATATTATATTTTATTAATATTGTTCCATATACGTCCTCCTGTTTTTGAGATGTATTAAGTTCCTTCTCTCATACTGAGATTTATTCTTCAGTTCATTTCAAAATACTTCAATGGGTACGCGCAAGAAATAGGCCAATTCGGCAGCTTTTTGTTCAATTTCTCGTGGAGTCAAATTCTCATCAGTACGGGTCAAGGGAATAGCTCCTTGGCCCCTGACTTCCATATAAAGGACACGACGAGGAAAAAGACCCTCTCTCACCTCCATTCTGATTGATTGGATATCTTTCAGAAAGAAACGAAGGAAGACGCGACGATTTCTTCCAGGAAATCCCCAACGAAAAAGGGACATTATCCCTTCTTTTCTATCGAATTGGTCATAACCACTACCTACATTCCATGAAATTGTGCACCACAAATAAAAACTAATGAATAGACCTGCGATCCCATAAAAAGACATCACGATCCCTTGTGGGAAAAAAAGAATTTGCTGATACGGAAATACGGATATCAGATTTTTACCAAGATAACTGGAAGTTCCAACCACTAAGAATCCTAGTGAACCTAAAAAAAGGATAAAGGCCCAGCAAAAATTACTTGTTTTTCGAGACCCCGTTATAAGTTCTATCCATATATGTTCTGATCGCCAGTTCATACTATACTAGATCCAGTTGCATTCGATTGGAATTGAGAGAATAATCCAAAAGGATTTGACTCAACTTTTATTGCTTGATCCCGAAGTAACTTTCATCAACTAGCAGCATTCCAACAGGAACTATTAGGAATAATTGGTTAGATAAATTGAGTTTCTATTTCAAATATTTTTCAAAAAAGATTTGCTGATCATTTTTAATTTAATCATTTAATTGATTAAGCTATAACCGCATATACATGCATTAATGTGTATATTATGCATCGGCATACATAACAAAACAACTCTTCCATTTGTTTTCGGAAAAGCCACATATCATATATCCTACCATATTACATTTACATTAAAAAAGTATCTGTATGATGATCCAGTTTTGAAATAAATTGATGAGATTTGGTCCCATCATATTTAGACAATCTTATTTCTTTGGACATAAAGAGATAAAGAAGCCATTGCGATTGCCGGAAAGACTAGGGCCACTACAGGAACAAAAATAGAGGGAAGGTTAAAATCTATCATAGAATGGGTACCTCAATTTCATATTTGTACCTATTCTAATTATAAAGATATCTTATGATAAGTCTATCTATTAGATAGAATATTAAGATAATATTAATATGAAGTATTTCATAATCAATAACGAATGTAGAACTCAATGAAGTGTACCTATTCCTCTTTCTACACGAATATTTATGAGAATCCGCTTTAAGAAATTGTATTCTTATTCTCCCATCCTTATCTTCATCGTCTTTCTATCTTTCCTTTCAAAACAAAAAAGGTGTTTTGAAAGGAAAGATAGAAAAGAGTTTCTTATGAGTTTCCGACTTTAACCCATCTTATCCAACAAACAGGGATTCCTAGTGAAAAACGGGGGTTTTCGCTAAATAGAAAGAACTTCTATATTCTTATTATTTGTTATTTGGTTATTTGAATATTTCTATTTTCTTTCTTTGATTTGAGATTTCTTATTTCTTTTTATTTAATATTTTCTTTTCATTTTTTCGATATCTTTTTTTATCTAGTTTTCGTTGTTCTATATATGAATATGTCAAAAGGACGGAGAAAATTATTTTTATTTCCCGGATTTCTCGGAAGGAGAAAGAAATTCTTTTTTATCTTGTCGATAGAGGGGTGCTTATTCCTAATCAGGAAGAGAGGTAGAATAAAAAATGGATCCGGGGCAAAAAGTCATTATCCAAAACTTCTAACTCTTACTACACTTATAACAGATGTCTCCAAAGAAAACACCATCTTCTTAGTTTTATTTTTTTCATTATAATGAAAAAAATGCGTATTCGCTACAAAGAAAAATAACTGAAGCTAGTGCTATACTTCCATTTGAAAATGAAGAATTTCAATCTTTTTTTTTTAATCTTGATTCAAGGGAAGGAAACCATGTAACTGAAATAACTCATTCAGAACACCTTTTAAAGGATTACGTGGTACGATTGGGTCGAATAAGCCCTTATGGAATAAATACTCAGCCACTTGTGAACCGTCGGGTACTGTCTTTTTCAATGTTTGTTCAATTACTCTTTTACCCGCAAACGCAATGTAGGCATTAGGTTCAGCAATAATGATATCTCCCAACATACCAAAACTTGCTGTAACTCCGCCAGTTGTAGGAGATGTAAGGATTGATACATAGAATAACTTTTTATTTGATTGATAATCATATGAAGCAGAAGATATTTTAGCCATTTGCATCAAGCTCAAACTCCCTTCTTGCATGCGTGCTCCTCCAGAAGCACACACAATAATGACAGGTAGAGATCTATTAGTAGCATACTCGATCAAACGGGTGATTTTCTCACCTACTACGGATCCCATACTACCTCCCATAAACTGAAAATCCATAACTCCAATTGCTATGGGAATACTATTTAGTTGACCTACGCCCGTTTGAACAGCTTCAGTTAAACCCGTTTTTATTTGATAAAAAGAGATGCGATCTATATAAGGTTCCTCCTCTGAATGAAATTCAATGGGGTCCATAGAAACCATATCTTCATCCATAGGCTCCCAAGTGCCAGGATCAATAAAGAGTTCGATTCTATCTGAACTACTCATTTTCAAATGATATCCGCAGTATTCACAAATATTCATTTTTGAACTAAAAAATTTTTTATAATTTAATCCATAACAATTCTCACATTGAACCCAT